TTTCGATCTATTTATCAAAAACATACATATATATAATTATAATAGTATTTAGTATATAGTATTTCGAATTCGAAATCTAATATTCTGATTTTTAATTTTTAGAATTCTATTTAATTTTTAGAATTTAGAATTCTATAATATAATAATGTAATAATTAGGTTAAAGTAAACAATAATTAATATTACTTACAATAGAATTTTAAGATATTTAATTTTTAGATATTTGATTATTAAATATTGCATTTTTTAATTATATTCTTCTAAATTTTCCTAAGTAATTAGTAATTCCATATTTCTTTCAATATTTCGAAATGAATGTTTAATTTAATTCTACATTAAAAGAATGATTATTTATATCTATTAGATTCTTTTTAGTTATATCAAATTTCTTTTATTATATGAATAAATGGATTGTTTATTGAAAGAAAAACTAAAAAAATGAAAGAAATCGAAAAGACTAATCCATATCATACTAAAAGATTCCCACGTTTTCATTCGGAAATATATATAAAGAATCGACCATTCGAGTATTCCAAATTGCATGAAAACATAATAGAAGTAGGGGCGTAGAATATAGATAGATATGTGGTATATATCTGTGTATATTGAAATGCGAATAAATAGATAATAGAATCATTTCTGATTCAACCAAATAAGATAATGGTATCCAATATAGATGAAATAAAATCAATAAAAAAAATAGGAACAAACATTTTTCAATATAAGAATACGTCTTTAATGAATTCAAAAGTTCTGGCATAATGTTCATAACAGAAATAAAAAGTATTCTAATGAGATTCGAATCTCAAATAGAAAGAGGGGGATATGGCGAAATAGGTAGACGCTACGGACTTAATTGGATTGAGTCTTGGTATGGAAACTTACCAAGTGAGAACTTTCAAATTCAGAGAAACCCTGGAATTCACAATGGGCAATCCTGAGCCAAATCCTGTTTTACGTAAACGAAGAAAAGTTCAGAAAGTTATAATCAAAAAGGATAGGTGCAGAGACTCAATGGAAGCTGTTCTAACAAAAGGAGTTGACGATTTTTCCTTTTGCATTAGGAAAGGAATCCTTCCATCAAAATTCCAGGAATGAATCAAAGATAAACCTATGGATATATATACGCAAATACTATTTCAATTGATTAATGAAGACTTCCAATCTCCATTTGTGATAAAAATATTCAAAAATGAAAGACGTAAATCAATTCCAAGTTTAATAAAGTTGAAGAAAAAATGGAATATTCATTGATCAAATCATTCACTCCATCATAATCTGATAGATCCTTTGAAGAACTGATTAATCAGACGAGAACAAAGATAGAGTCCTATTCTACATGTCAATACCGACAACGATGAAATTTATAGTAAGAGGAAAATCCGTCGACTTTAGAAATCGTGAGGGTTCAAGTCCCTCTATCCCCAAAGGACCTGTTTAACTTTCTAATTACTTTTCCTATATCCTCTCTATTTTGAATTCATTATTTATGTGTTTTATTCTGTTTATTCTTTCACAAATAAATTGGAATTTTTCTCTTTTTCTTATCAGAATTACAAGTCATAAGTTTTCGAATATATATGTGAATGTGAAATACGTATAATTTTTTTAATGATAAACATACAAATGAATATCTTATTTTTGAGCAAGGAATCCTCCTCATATGCGTGATTAACAATACAAAATAATTACTACTATTGAAACTTACTTACAAATTTGGATTTTTCGTCTTTTTTGGACTTAGTTGACATAGATTCATTGACATATACTCCAGTAATCTTTTAAAATAAAAATGAGGCTGATGCATCAAGAATGGCCGGGATAGCTCAGCTGGTAGAGCAGAGGACTGAAAATCCTCGTGTCACCAGTTCAAATCTGGTTCTTGGCATATGATTTATTTGTATGAGTATCTATTCCCCATATTTATTTAAATATGGGGAATAGATACATACCCATTTTTGCTCTAGATTATCATATATATATATTTAGTTTATCTATTTAGGTATTTGTAGATATACTCTTCCTAGATGCTTAAAGAATAGATGCATTTTTAGGTATATTCTCTCTCATTATTTATATAATGAATTATTTGATTTTGTTTCCCCTTTTTCTGCTATCTAAAAAAATGTTAATATTTCCATATGGTTAAATTGGTTGGTTGAAAGTCTAGTCTAAGGGAGTTTAGGGGTGGAGCAGGAATAGTAAAAAGTCATCTTAGATGGATTACACAAATAGACTCGAGCCCAATTCTTTGTATTTTTTGAGATTTTCTTCATATCTTTGGATGTTACTTTTTCTTTTTTGCGGCCATATAATTGATGTTGATGTGCACGTTACATAGTTCATGATACAGAATTTTAGCAGTTCGTCCTATTTATTGGCTCATCTGAAATAAAAGTATTTTTCCATATTTTATAATTTCAAAAAACCCCCATCCAATTTTGTAATCCCTACATTTTATTATCTTATTATCTTATTTATGAATTTTGTGATTTATCACA